AGTAAAGTGCCTGAATAAAGGATAATTTTGATAGAATTAATTATGTGGCCCCCACCTTTACTTATATCTGATAGAATTAAACTATCCCCAAAAGTATCAAAAACTTATATACATCATATACTAAGATATAAAAAGATAAGCTAATCAAGCTACTGGGTTCATACCTCATTTATAAAGGTAAAAATCCTTTTCTTTTTAATTTGAAAATTTTATAAAATTCTCTTTTTTAATTCTTTAATTATAGGAACTTTAATTGCTATTTCTTCATATTCTTGATTTACCATATGGATCGGTTTAGAAATTAATCTTTTATCAATAATTCCCCTGATAAATGATTATAAAAATCTTTACCCATCTGAAGCTGCCTTAAAATATTTTATTACTCAAGCTTTGGCATCTACTATTTTATTATTCTCTGTTATTTTTTTATTAAAAATAACTGAATTTTTAATCTGAAATATAAATTATTGAATACTTATTATCTTTAATTCTTCACTTCTTTTAAAGGTTGGAGCAGCACCATTTCATGCTTGATTTCCAGAAGTAATAGAAGGATTAAATTGAATTAATTGTTTAATTATATTAATTTGACAGAAAATTGCTCCTATAATATTATTAATATATAATTTTCAAATATCTTATTTATTTTATATAATTATTATTTCTTCTTTTATTGGTGGTATTTTTGGATTAAATCAAATAAGATTACGAAAAATCATAACTTACTCTTCAATTAATCATATTAGATGAATATTAGCTAGAATAATGAATTCTCAAACAATTTGATTTATTTATTTTATAATTTATAGAGTAATTACTATTAATATTATCTTAATTTTTTGAATTTTAAATATTTTTTATATAAAACAACTTCTTTTAATATTTAATTATAATAAAAATTTAAAATTTTTTTTTATTTTGAATTTTTTATCATTAGGAGGATTACCTCCTTTTTTAGGATTTTTCCCGAAATGATTAACTATTAATAATTTAATTCAAAATTATTTTTATAGAATTAGATTTTTATTAATTATTTTTACTTTAATTACATTATTTTTCTATCTTCGAATTATATTTTCTTCATTATTAATCAATATAAATGAAACATTAATTTTTTTTAATAAAAAAATTTATTATACTGTTCTTTTTTTCAATTTTCTTTCCTTAATTGGATTATTAAGATGTACTTTTATTTTTAATATTTATTAAGGATTTAAGTTAAATAAACTATTAACCTTCAAAGTTAAAAATAGAATTTTAGCTTTCTAAGCCTTAAGCTTAAAGCTAACTTTAAATTTGCAATTTAAAATCATAAAATTGACTATAAGGCTCAATATTTGGTAAAAGAAATTAACTTCATTCATAAATTTACAATTTATTGCTTATTATCGGCCATTTTACCGAACAAATGATTATTTTCAACTAACCATAAAGACATTGGAACTTTATATTTCATTTTTGGAGCTTGAGCAGGAATAGTAGGAACTTCATTAAGAATATTAATTCGATCTGAATTAGGAACTCCTGGTTCATTAATTGGAAATGATCAAATCTATAATGTGATTGTAACCGCACATGCTTTTATTATAATTTTTTTTATAGTTATACCTATTATAATTGGAGGATTTGGTAATTGATTAGTTCCCTTAATATTAGGAGCACCTGATATAGCCTTCCCTCGAATAAATAATATAAGATTTTGATTATTACCCCCTTCCCTAACTCTTCTTATTTTAAGAAGAGCAGTAGAAAATGGAGCAGGAACAGGATGAACTGTATACCCCCCTCTTTCAGCTAATATTGCTCATAGAGGAGCCTCAGTAGATTTAGCTATCTTTAGTTTACATCTAGCAGGTATTTCTTCTATTTTAGGAGCAGTTAATTTTATTACAACAGTTATTAATATACGTCCTTATGGTATAACATTAGATAAAATACCATTATTCGTTTGAGCTGTAGTTATTACTGCTATTTTATTATTATTATCTCTTCCTGTTTTAGCTGGGGCTATTACTATATTATTAACCGATCGAAACTTAAATACTTCCTTTTTTGATCCTGCCGGAGGAGGAGACCCCATTCTTTATCAACACTTATTTTGATTTTTTGGACATCCAGAAGTTTATATTTTAATTTTACCTGGATTTGGAATAATCTCTCATATTATCAGTCAAGAAAGAGGGAAAAAAGAAGCATTTGGAACTTTGGGAATAATTTATGCTATAATAGCAATTGGATTATTAGGATTTGTTGTATGAGCTCATCATATATTTACAGTAGGCATAGATGTAGATACCCGAGCATACTTTACTTCCGCTACAATAATTATTGCCGTACCTACAGGAATTAAAGTATTTAGATGATTAGCTACTTTCCATGGAACTCAAATTATTTCAAGTCCTGTAACATTATGAGCTTTAGGATTTGTATTTCTTTTTACAGTTGGGGGATTAACTGGAGTAGTTTTAGCTAATTCTTCAATTGATATCATTTTACATGATACTTATTATGTAGTAGCTCATTTTCACTATGTTTTATCTATAGGAGCAGTATTTGCTATCATAGCTGGAATTATTCAATGATTCCCTTTATTTACAGGCTTAACCTTAAATAATAAATTACTAAAAACTCAATTTTTAATTATATTTATTGGAGTTAATTTGACTTTTTTCCCTCAACATTTTTTAGGATTAAGAGGGATACCTCGACGTTATTCTGATTATCCAGATGCTTTTACTTTATGAAATATAATTTCATCAATTGGATCATTAATTTCATTAATTAGAATTATATTATTACTTTTTATCTTTTGAGAAAGATTCAGTGTAAAACGAAAAAGAATTTTACCTATAAGAATAAATACTTCAATTGAATGACTTCAATTTATTCCTCCTGCCGAGCATAGTTATTCAGAATTACCAATTTTAACTATTAAATTCTAATATGGCAGATTAGTGCAATGGATTTAAACCCCAAATATAAAATATTTATTTTTTTTAGAAATTATAACATGAAAAACTATTTTACTTCAAGATAGAGCATCCCCTTTAATAGAACAACTTTCTTTTTTTCATGATCATACATTATTAATTTTAATTATTATTACTGTTTTAGTAGGTCAATTATTAGTAACTTTATTTTTTAATAAATATTCCCATCGTTATTTATTAGAAGGACAATTAATTGAAATTATTTGAACTATCCTCCCTGCTGTAATTTTAATCTTTATTGCTTTACCATCACTTCGATTAATTTACATTTTAGATGAAATTAATAATCCATTAATTACTATTAAAACAATTGGTCATCAATGATATTGATCTTATGAATATTCAGATTTTAAAAATATTGAATTTGATTCTTATATAATTCCAATTAATGAAACAAATAATTTTAATTTTCGTCTTTTAGATGTTGACAATCGAATTATTACCCCTTATGAAGCACAAATTCGTATACTTATCACAGCAACTGATGTAATTCATTCTTGAACAATCCCTTCATTAGGTATTAAAATCGATGCAACTCCTGGACGTCTCAATCAAGTAAGATTTACCTTAAACCGTACTGGTCTATTTTATGGACAATGTTCAGAAATTTGTGGAACAAATCATAGTTTTATACCAATTGTAATTGAAAGAATTTCACCTCAATATTTTATTAAATGAATTTCTAAAATAATTCAAATTTCATTCAGATGGCTGAAAGCAAGCAATGGAATTTTAAACCATCTCATAGTAAAGTAGCACTTACTTCTAATGAAAAATTTAGTTAAAAAATAACATTAGTTTGTCAAACTAAAATTATTAATTAATTAATAATTTTTAATTCCACAAATAGCCCCTTTAAATTGATTAAATTTATTTTTTTGATTTCTCATTATCTTTTTAATGTTTAATTCTATTAATTACTTTATAATCTATTATAATATTAAAAAAAGTAAAATTACAAAAAATAAATTAAATTATAATTGAAAATGATAACAAATTTATTTTCCTCTTTTGACCCATCAACTAATTTTAATTTATCCATAAATTGATTAAGACCTATTTTAGGAATATTAATTATTCCTTCTTTATTTTGATTAACTCCCTCTCGAATTTCAATTTTATGATTAAATATCATTTTAACTTTACATAAAGAATTTAAGATCATTTCAAATAATAAAGGAAGAACTTTAATTTTTATTAGTTTATTTACTTATATTATATTTAATAACTTTTTAGGGTTATTTCCTTACATTTTTACAAGAACTAGACATATAGTTATAACCTTAAGATTAGCACTACCATTATGATTATCTTTTATAATTTACGGATGATTTAATAATACAATTCATATATTTGCTCATTTAGTTCCTCAAGGAACCCCCCCAATTCTTATACCATTTATAGTATGTATTGAATCAATTAGAAATATTATTCGACCAGGAACTTTAGCTATTCGGCTATCTGCAAATATAATTGCTGGTCATTTGTTAATAACTTTATTAGGAAATACTGGACCTATATTATCTATTATTTTTATTAATTTTCTAATTATTACTCAAATTTTATTATTATTATTAGAATCAGCAGTTTCTATTATTCAATCTTATGTATTTACTATTTTAAGAACATTATATTCTAGAGAAGTTAATTAATGAAAAATTATCAAAATCACCCATATCATCTTGTTGATATTAGACCATGACCATTAATAGGAGCTTTAAGAGCAATAATAACTATAATAGGTCTAATCAAATGATTTCATTTTTATGAAAGAAATTTATTATTTTTAGGCTTAACTACTACTAGATTAATTATATTCCAATGATGACGAGATATCACTCGAGAAGGAACTTTTCAAGGCCTACATACCCTCCCAGTAACTCTAGGATTACGATGAGGAATAATTCTTTTTATTACATCAGAAATTTTTTTTTTTATTTCATTTTTTTGAGGATTTTTTCATAATTCTCTTTCTCCAAGAATTGAATTAGGAATATCTTGACCTCCTAAAGGAATCCAAACTTTTAATCCAATTGAAATTCCTCTTTTAAATACTTTAATTTTACTTACATCAGGATTGACTGTAACTTGAGCTCATCATAGATTAATAGAAAATAATTATAAACAATCATTACAAAGATTATTCTTAACAGTAATCTTAGGATTCTACTTTACCCTTCTTCAAGCTTATGAATATATTGAAGCATCCTTTACTATTAGAGATGCAGCTTATGGCTCATCTTTTTTTATAGCTACCGGATTCCACGGGTTACATGTAATTATTGGATCCACATTTTTATTAATTTGTTTAATCCGACATTATAAAAATCACTTCTCTTTAATTCATCATTTTGGATTTGAAGCAGCTGCTTGATATTGACATTTTGTAGACGTTGTTTGATTATTTTTATATATCTCTATTTATTGATGAGGTAGATATTTATATAATATAAATATTATATTTGACTTCCAATCAAAAAATCTAGATTTCTAGTATAAATAATAAAAATAATTTTTATTATAAATTTAGTAATTTTAACTATTAATATTATCTTAATCATTTTCTTAAATCTTTTATCAAAAAAAACTTTAATAGATCGAGAAAAAAGATCCCCATTTGAATGTGGATTTGACCCTAAAAATAATGCTCGTTTACCTTTTTCTTTACAATTCTTTTTAATTGCTATAATTTTTTTAATTTTTGATGTAGAAATTACTTTACTTTTACCTATAATTTTAATTTTAAAATATTCTAATTTATTAAATTATTCATTATTAATTATATTTTTTATTTTAATTTTATTAATAGGAATTTATCATGAATGAAATCAAGGAGCTTTAAATTGAACTTATTAAAGGATAATAGTTAATTATAACATTTAAGTTGCATTTAAAAAATATTGAAATAAATCAATTTATCTTACTTAAATAAGAAGTAAAAAATTACATTTAGTTTCGACCTAAAAATTGATGAATTCTTCATCCTTATTTAATTGAAACCAAAAAGAGGTTTATCACTGTTAATGATAAAATTGAGATATTCTCCAATTAAAGAAATAGAAAATCAAGAATAAGCTTCTAACTTAATTCTCAAGCGATGAAATTTCGTTTATATTTCTATTTATATAGTTTATAAAAAACATTACATTTTCATTGTAAAATTAGATCTATTTTCTTATAAATTACTTAAAAATATATTTATTACCTTAATATCTTCAATATTATGCTCTTATATAAGCTATTTAAGTTAAATATTTAATAATAAAAAAATAATTCAATAAATTATCATTATAAAGTAAATTTTTAAATGATTAATAGATAAAAATTGAATAAATTTTAAGTTTTTAATTAATGTATATCTTACATATTTACCTCCATAAAATTCAAATCAGCCTTGATCAAAAATCTTATATAAAATCTCTCCTAAATAAATTGGATATAAATTAACTCCTAAGGTTGAAATTAATGGCAAATTTCATATTATGGAAAAGAAACTACTAAAATTTAAAAAATTAAGAGATTTAACTTCATAATTCAATTTATATTTCCCTACTTCATAACCAATTCATCTTCCAATTAAAATTATTATTAATGTTATTAATTTTATTAAAAAAGATAAACAAATAAAATAAGGAGTTAAAAATATTAACCAAATTAATCCTCCCCCCCTAAAGATAACTATAATAATTAAACCTATTATACTCTTTAATATAATAAATCTTTTTTCTCTTAAACAAGAAAACCTTGAAAAATTATAACTACTAATTAAACTATAATAACCAAGTCGTAAACTATATCTAACAGTTAATCCAATTGAAATATAAAAAATTAAATAAATATAAATATTTATAAATTGCATAGATATAAATTCTACTATTAAATCTTTTGAATAAAACCCTGAAAAAAAAGGTAAACCACAAAGAGAAAAATTACAAATATTAAAAAATCTACAAGTTAATGGTAATTGATAAATTAATCCCCCTATAAAACGAATATCTTGATGATTACTCATACTATGAATTATATTTCCTGCACATATAAAAAGTAAAGCTTTAAATAAAGCATGAATTAATAGATGAAAAAAAGCTAATTTATACTCACCTAAAGATAAAATTCTTATTATTAATCCTAATTGACTTAAAGTTGAAAGAGCAATAATTTTTTTTAAATCAAATTCAAAATTTGCCCCTAAACCAGATATAAATATTGTTAATCTAGAAATAAATAATAAAAAAAATATAAGATTTTCAGTAAAAGAAAAATTAAACCGAATTAATAAATAAACTCCAGCAGTTACTAAAGTAGAAGAATGAACTAAAGAAGAAACAGGAGTAGGGGCTGCTATTGCCGCAGGTAATCAGGAAGAAAATGGAATTTGAGCTCTTTTTGTTAAAGCTGCCAAAACAATTAAATAAGAAATTAAAGATATAATTTTATCTTCTTTTATAAATTCTAAATAAAAAATATATCTTCAACTTCCAAAATTTAATATTCAAGCAATTGATATCAATAAAGCTACATCTCCAATACGATTTGATAACGCAGTTAATATCCCAGCATTAAAAGATTTAATATTTTGATAATAAATTACTAAACAATAAGAAACTAAACCTAGCCCATCTCATCCTAATAAAATTGAAATTAAATTAGGACTAATAATTAATAATATTATAGATAAAACAAATATTACTACCAATAAAATAAATCGATTTAAATTTAAATCTCCCTTTATATATTCATCTCTATAAAAAATTACTATAGAAGAAATAAATAATACAAATCTTATAAATAACAATGATATCCAATCAAATAATAAGATTATAATAATACATGAAGAATTTAAATTTAATAAATCTAATTCAATAATTAAATTAAAATCTAAAATAATAAAAATTAATCTAATAAAAAATAAAAATAAAGAACTTAATAAAAATATTATAAAATAAATTTTACAAATTAATAAAATTATTTAAAATATATTATATATCATTGATCCCACAAATCAATATTTTAACTTAAACTATTTAAATAAACCCAAAAAATTAAAAATTCTCTTTTTAAAATTAAAATATTTAATGGAAATCAATGTAAAAATAATAATAAATACTCTCGAAATCTTCCTTGATAAATAGAAAATAAACCACTATAAAATTTACCATGTTGAGAAAATGAATAAAGAAATAAAGAATAAACTGCTCTAAAAAAAGAAATTAAAGATAAAAAAATAATTCTTAATCAACTAAATCTCATTAATGAATTAATTAATATAATTTCCCTTAATAAATTCAAAGAGGGAGGAGCTGCTATATTAGAAGAACAAAATAAAAATCATCAAAAACTTATTCTTGGTATTAAATTCAATAATCCTTTATTTAAATAAAGACTTCGTCTACCAATTCGTTCATAAACAATATTAGCTAAACAAAATAAACCTGATGAACATAAACCATGAGCTAATATTATCATTAAAGATCCCCAGAGTCCTCAATTATTTAAAGTTATAACTCCTCCTAAAATTAAACCTATATGAGCAACAGAAGAGTAAGCAATTAATGATTTTATATCTCTTTGTCGTATACAAATTAAAGATACAAAAAATCCTCCAATTAAACTAATAATAATAAAAATAAAATTAATTTTTAATCCAAGTTCAATAAATAATTTTATTAAACGTAATAATCCATATCCTCCCAATTTTAATATAATTCCAGCTAAAATTATAGATCCTGCAACAGGAGCTTCCACATGAGCTTTAGGCAATCATAAATGAATAAAAAATATAGGTAATTTAACAAAAAAAACTAAATTAATAAATATATATAAATAAATATTATTAATATTTATTTTTAAAAAATAAAACTCTATGATAAAAAAATTTTTATATAAAAAAAAAATAGAAATTATTATAGGTAAAGATATTAATAAAGTATAAAATAAAAGATAAACTCCAGCCTCAATACGTTCAGGCTGGTATCCTCAACCTAAAATTAAAAATAATGTTGGAATTAAACTAATTTCAAAAAATACATAAAATAAAAATAAATTTAATGATGAAAATGCCAATAATAACCTTATTATTAAAATAATCATAATAAACATAAATAAATTATAAAAATTTTGAAATTTATATAACTTTTCTATCGATATAATTATTAAAGAACAAATTCAAAACCTTAATAAAATCAAAGCATATGATAATAAATCATGTCCGAAATTATATGATAAATCAATAAAAATAAAATTATAATTAAAATTGATTATAAAAATAAAAGTCAATAAAAAAAAACTAAATTGTATAATCCAAAAATTTAATGAAAAACATAAAAAAATTAAAAATAATAAACTTAATATAATTTTTATCATAACAAAGAAAATCTTAAAATATAATCATTTCCATATCCTCGAATTATTCTAACCAAAATTGATAATCCTAAAGCAGCTTCACAAACACTAAATGTTAAAAAAATTATTAAAAAAAAATATTCATAATTAAAATTATTTAAATATAAAAAAATTAAAAAATATAAAGACAATATAATAAATTCTAACCTCAATAATATTAACAATAAATGTTTACGTTTAAAAGCAAAAACTATTAGCCCAGAAATAAATATGAAAATCAATAAATATATTAACATTAAATTGTTTTAATAATTTAATTTAAAATATTGGTCTTGTAAACCAAAAATAAGATATCTTTTAAAACTTCAAAGGAAAGAAAATCTCCCTATCTTTAATCTCCAAAATTAAAATTTTTTATAAACTATCCTTTGTATTATAATAATAACAATATTAATTATAATATCATTAAGATTTATATTACTCAATCATCCTCTCTCATTTGGACTAAACATTTTAATACAAACAATTTTAATTTGTTTAATTACTGGTCTCATAAATTATAATTTTTGATTTTCCTATATTTTATTCTTAATTATAATTGGAGGTATATTAATTTTATTTATTTATATGACAAGAATTGCATCAAATGAAAAATTTAAATTTTCATTAAATTTAATAATTATTACTATCTTTAGTTTAATTTTAATAATAATAATAATTTTTATTGATTATTATTTTATAAATCTTAATTTACTTACATATGATATAATTAATCAAAATTATATAAAAATTAATAACTTTTCAATATCTAAATATATAAATCATCCTATAAATTTAATTTTTATAATAATTATTATTTATTTATTAATTACTTTAATTATAGTAGTTAAAATTACAAATTTAAAATACGGACCCTTACGACAAAAATTTTAATGAAAATACCAATTCGTAAAACATCTCCCATATTAAAAATTTTAAATAATTCTCTAATTGATTTTCCAACTCCTTCTAATATTACTACTTTATGAAATTTTGGTTCATTATTAGGAATTTGTTTAATAATTCAAATTATTACAGGATTATTTCTAGCTATACATTATTGTTCTAATATTGAAATAGCATTTAATAGAGTAATTCATATTTGTCGAGATATTAATTATGGTTGACTCCTTCGAACTTTACATGCTAATGGAGCTTCCTTTTTTTTTATTTGTTTATATATTCATATTGGACGAGGAATATATTATAGATCCTTCTATTTAACAGAAACATGATTAATTGGAGTAACTATTTTTTTTCTTACTATAGCAACAGCTTTTTTAGGATACGTTTTACCATGAGGACAAATGTCTTTTTGAGGTGCGACAGTTATTACTAATTTATTATCAGCAATTCCTTACTTAGGTTCAACTATTGTTCAATGAATTTGAGGAGGATTTGCAGTTGATAATGCAACTTTAACTCGATTTTTTACTTTTCATTTTATATTACCCTTTATTGTAACTGCCTTAATTATTATCCATCTATTATTCCTTCACCAAACAGGATCAAATAATCCATTAGGAATCAATAGAAATATTGATAAAATCCCATTTCATCCATTTTTTACACTAAAAGATATAATTGGATTTCTAATTATAATATTTATATTAATTTTATTAACCCTAAACACTCCTTACCTATTAGGAGATCCTGATAACTTTATCCCAGCTAATCCTTTAATTACCCCTATTCATATTCAACCAGAATGATACTTTTTATTCGCTTATGCTATTTTACGATCAATTCCAAATAAATTAGGAGGTGTAATTGCTTTAGTATTATCAATTGCAATTTTATATATTATACCTTTTATTAATAAAAAAAAAATACAAAGATTTCAATTTTACCCAATTAATAAAATTTTATTTTGATTATTATTATCTTTTATTTTATTATTAACTTGAATCGGAGCTAAACCAGTAGAAGATCCCTTTATTTCAATTGGACAAATCTTAACAATTCTATATTTTAGATATTATTTTATAAGCCCTATCATAAGAAAAATTTGAGATAGAATTAATTATAATTAGTTAATGAATTTGAATAAATATATATTTTGAAAATATAATATAGAAGGAAAATCTTCTATTAACTTTAATACTAAAATTTATTAACAAAAATTTTAAAAAATTAAAGAAAATAATTTTAAACCAAAAAAAAAAATAAAAAAATTTAAAGAAACTACTAAATAAATTTTTCATGATAAATATATTAATTTATCATAACGAAAACGAGGAACAGTTCCTCGAACCCAAATTCATAAAAATCTAAAAAAAATTAATTTGATAAAAAATAACCAAGATAATAAATCACTACCTAAAAATAAAAGACAACAAATTATTCTTATAAATAAAATCCTCGCATATTCTGCTAAAAAAATTATTGCAAATCCTCCTCTCCTATATTCTACATTAAACCCAGAAACTAATTCTGATTCTCCCTCTGCAAAATCAAAAGGTGTTCGATTAGTTTCAGCTAATCTAGAAATAAATCACATAAAACATAAAGGACATAATAAAAATAAAAATCAAATATTTAATTGATAATTATATAAAACAGATAAATCTAATCTTAAAATTAAAAATAAAAAAGAAAATAAAATTAAAAATAATCTCACCTCATAAGAAATTGTTTGAGCAACAGAACGCAATCTCCCTAATAATGAATAATTTGAATTAGAAGATCAACCAGCTAATATAATACTATAAACTCTTAATCTAGAAATTCTTAAAAAAAATAAAATAGATAAATTAAATCTAAAATTAACCGTAAAAAAAGGTATACAAACCCATAATAATAATGAAAATAATAAATTAAAAATTGGAGAAAAATAATATAAATTAAAGTTAGATATAAAAGGATAATTTTGTTCTTTAGTAAACAATTTAATAGCATCTCTAAAAGGCTGAATTAACCCTATAGCCCCCACTTTATTAGGCCCCTTACGAATTTGAATATAACCTAAAACTTTACGTTCTATTAAAGTTAAAAAAGCAACTCTAATTAATACACAAATTAATAAAAATACTCTAGATAAAATTATTAAAAATAAATCTTTTAATATCAAGTATTATTTATAATAATATATTATATATAAAGATTCTAAATCTATAGCACTAATCTGCCAAAATAACAATAATATTCTTTTTAATAAATTATTTAACTTACTTGTTCCTTTCGTACTAAAATAAATTTTTATTTTAAAGATAGAAACCAACCTGGCTTACACCGGTTTAAACTCAGATCATGTAAAATTTTAAAGGTCGAACAGACCCATATTTTTAGCTACTACACCAAAAATTAACTTTTAATCCAACATCGAGGTCGCAATCTTCTTTTTTAATAAGAACTCTAAAAAAAAATTACGCTGTTATCCCTAAGGTAATTTAATCTTATAATCATAACTAATGGATCAAAAATTCATAAATTAATGGTTTAAAAATAAAAAAAGTTAAATTAATTTTTCTATCACCCCAATAAAATTTAATTAAAAATTTTAATTTATAATAATAAAAATTTAAAATTTAAAATTAAATTAAACTCTATAGGGTCTTCTCGTCTTTTAAAAAAATTTAAGCTTTTTAACTTAAAAATAAAATTTTAATAAAAATTAAATAGAGACAGTTATTTTCTCATCTAACCTTTCATTCCAGCTTTCAATTAAAAAACTAATGATTATGCTACCTTTGCACAGTCAAAATACTGCGGCCATTTAAAATTTCAGTGGGCAGGTTGGACCTTAAATTAAAATCATAAGGACATGTTTTTAATAAACAGGTGAAAAATTAATTTGCCGAATTCCTTTATTTAACCTAAAAATTTAATAATTTAATTAATATAAATTAGTATACTAATTTTATCATAATTTCCAAATCTTTAATATTAAAATTTTTATTTTAATAAATTACTTAAAATAAAAATAAATAATTTTAAAATTAAAATCAATTAAAACATTATTTTAAAAATAAAAACTTTAAATTCTATAAATATTTAAAATAAATAAATTATTTTTAATTATTAATTTAAAAGCTTATCCCTTTAAATTTTTTACATTATTAATAATAAATTAAAATAAAATAAAATTATTAATAAAAAAAAAATTAAATTTTTTTCTTAAAAAACTAGATATATTTAAAAACGAATAACATTTCATTACTAAAAAAATATTTTATATATTTATTCTACAATAAAATAATATTTTTTTAACTCTTTTAAATTCGAGAAAATTAAATTTTTAATAATTTTTAATAAACCCTGATACACAAGGTAAAAAAAATAAATTCTTCTTTTCAATAAAAATATAAAATATCTTACAATAAAAATTAACTATAATAAAAATAATTTTTTCCTAAAATTAATAAAAATAAATTTTCTTATTTTAATAAATTTAAACAAATAAAAAAAAATAATTAATTAATTTCAAATTAAATTGAATTTCACAATTAACTTTTTAATGTAAATAAAATACTTATTTTTAAGCTCTAACTTGTTCTATCTAGGTTCACTTTCCAGTAAACCTACTTTGTTACGACTTATTTCACTTTAAAGTGAAAGCGACGGGCAATATGTACATATTTTAGAGCTTAAATCAATTAAATAAATTAAATTAATTTACTTTCAAATCCATATTCATTCTTTTTTAAATAAAAAAATCCAAAAATTTTTATTAATGTAACCCATTTCTTCTTTTTTATAAACTATACCTTGATCTGATTTCACTTTTAACTAAAAAATTGAATATTATAATTCTTTTAAAAAATTCAAACTACGACGATATATAAATTAATAAAAAAAGTAAATTAAATCGTGGACTATCAATTATAGAACAGGTTCCTCTGAATAGACTAAAATACCGCCAAAATCTTTAATTTTCAAGAACATAACTAATACTAATTTAATCTTTATAATTAACATTTAAAATAATAGGGTATCTAATCCTAGTTTATTTAATAAATTTCCTAATATCATAAATAAAATTAATTTAATTTTAAAATTTAAAATTTCACCTAATAAATCTTAAGTTAAAATTTATTAATTTATTAATTAATACTAAATTAATTAAATTTTATTATTTGTATAACCGCAACTGCTGGCACAAATTTTGTTAATAATAAAAAATTTACCTAAATCTAAATTTCTTTAATTTTTAAATTTATTCACTGAATATAAAATTACAAAATTTAATTTTTCAAATTAAATTAATTTTTATACAAAAATTTACATGTAAAATTAATTTTAATTTAATTTTTAAATAAAAATAAAATTTTTTTAAAAATTTTTTTAAAAATAAACATCCTTATCTTTCCTCCCTATAATTTTTAACTTCATAATTTATTATATTCCCCTATAATAAATTATGATCTTTTCTTAATAAAACTAATTTTATAATTTAAATATAAAATTTTAGTTTAAAAACTTTTTTATATAAAAATTTAAAATTATAAACATATTTAGGTAATTAAAATATCTTATTAAATTATAAAATTTAACAATTTAATAGGGTTTTAACGAGAATTATTTTTTTTTTTTTTTTTTATATAAAAATTTAAAATTATAAACATATTTAAGTAATTAAAATATCTTATTAAATTAAAATTATAATTAAAATTTTTTACTTATTAATAAAATTTAATTTCAATCATTTTTAATTAAAAATAAAAATTTTCTAAATTAAAAATTCTATATAAATATTATATTAATTAATAATCATTATTTTTTAATTTTAATTAATTAATTATTTACTTATTATAATAATATTTTATAATATATAAATAATTAATATATATATATATATATAATACATATATATTATATTTGTATTTAATAATTTATATTAAACAATATATATATATTAAAATTTAATAATTTAATAAATTCTATAAGATTTTCTATTTATAAATTAAATTTTAATATACTTATAAGTTTAATCTCTTTTTATATAAGTTTTTAGATATTATATAAGATAATTATATTAAAATAGATATGATTATTAAATAAATTATTTTTTTTAATATTTAATAAATTATACATTTTATAGTAATCTTTATATACTTATAGATTAAGTTTATTTATAAATAATAACTTATATATATATAATTATATATAAATAAATAATATCTATCTAATATATATTCGTAAACTATTTATTTAAGGGGCAATTATTTTTTAACTTGTTAAAAAAATAATTCGATCTAGAACTATTTAATTAGTTAACAAAAAATTGCTAAAAAAATTGAAAAAATTTTTTTATTTTTTTTTTTCTCAAAAATTTTATAGTTTAAAATAAAAATTTTAAAAAAACTAATTAATCTCCATTTAAAAATCTCGAAAAACTGAAGTAATACAAAAAATTTAATAATTTAAGAGTTTTTAACAAAAAAAAACTTTAATATATTAACTAATTTAAATATAATATCATTATAAAATTCTATATATAAAAAAATTCTCCTGCTAAAAAAAAAAA